CATAATATTGAGATGAGAATGCTCATTGAATGAGCAATTCTAATCAATATTGATATACCGAGTATCTTATCTGTTTCTGTTGATACGAAGTATTCCGGCGATCCTCATGATCCGAGTCCGAGCTGTTGGAATCGGCAGCGGATCACGAAATCTTGGCGATCTTCTCTATCTAATGAATGAGGAGTCCGTTTGGAAATCGTCCGCCCTGCGCGCACCCCCCGAGTTTAGGATTCAACAGGAATCGCACAAGGGTAGATTGATAGAAACCTCTGGGAAAATACCCACCAGTACCCGTAACCCAGCAAAGAAAGTACATTACATAGTCCGTTTTAGGGATTGGCGACTTACCCATTCAGTGACTTTGGCGCTGGACGTTCTCAAAATGGGTACTATCGGGTCGGGTGAATTAGAGAATAGACAGACGTCTGTTGGCATTCCAGCCTTCCTTCTCCTTTGCCTATCCGAAAGAGGATCGTACCTCTTGGTCGTGAATAGGACGAACCCGCCTCCGTGGATATCTTTGCTTCGGAACAAAACAATTAGAATTAGGCTCGGTCAACTGGAATGATCCATATGGGAGATCTTCCAATTGAGAAGATCCATCGACCTGAGACGAAGAGAAAGGTCTATCTATTTTCTTTAGTTATTCAATTAAACCAATGATTCGTTATTGGAGCAGGTAGCAACAACCATTTCAGCGGACATGCGTATTTTCCGATGGATTTACATGTAGAGATTGTTTGATGTAGCGAGTAATAGGCTCTTTCGCCGTTCAAGAATTCTTGTTTAGGCAGTTCATATCATCCACACATAGTGATCTAAGATTTCAATTCTTCCATGTTTCAGCAGTAGCATATTGTTCCATGGAGCTAAGGCCAAAAAGATGGAAGGAACAAGTGTTTCCACGACTCTACCATCCGGCCAATTCTGTTCCACTTAATCCCCTTTTCATGGGCACATATCTTTACGGCTAAGGAATGGGGAATCTTTCTCCTGTTACATGAATCAAATGTTTCATTTCATCCGGGAAAAGCCATCTCTTTCTCAACAATGTCTTTGTCATTTGATCCAATAGTGTTCCGTTAGATAGGAACAGATTTGATAAATACTGATAACTCTCGGATAGAGTATTAGAACGGAAAGATCCATTAGATAATGAACTATTGGTTCTAAACCATCTCTGGCGATGAATCAACAATTCGAAGTGCTTTTCTTGCGTATTCTTTATGAACCAGCGTTTATATATAGATGTAGGAGGATTTGTTTGGGAAGCAATAAGCCCCTTTGACATCTCCTCATCTGCAAAGAATTCTCGACGTGAAAACACAGAGACAAAGGGCTGATCTTTGAATAGGGAAAGGAATGGATCCGCAGGGTCCCAAATGAATTGGCTTGTTCGAAAAAAGCCTTGTTCTTTGGAAGATCTATCTCGTGTCTGGTACTGCATGGTTCCACTCTGCAAGAACTCCGAATCATTCTCTTGAAGCTCATCCTCTTTATGATAAATGATCCGTTTGCCCCGAAATGACCCAGCCCAATAGGGAAATCCCAATTCAGTGGGCCTTTCGATACAATCAAATAGATTGCCATAAGGGCGCCATATTCTAGGAGCCCAAACTATGTGATTGAATAAATCCTCCTCTATCTGTTGCGGATCGAGGGCCCCTTCTTCAAACTCCGATTCGTATTTTTCATATAGAAATCTCTGATCAACGATAGAACAAGATCCATTTTGCATCATATCTAACTGATTCCTTGGTTCGGAACGAAGAAGCAATGTCACTCGATTATTATCAAACTGACTGCAATCTTTTTCTGTCCGTGAGGATCCCGCCAGAGCCAGAGCGCCTTCTACTTCTACTTCTAATAGTAATAATAGTAATAGGCCATGAACTAGATCAGAATCATTCTCAACGAATCCATAAGAAGTGATCCAATTTTTTTCATCGGGTCTGGATGAAGACCAAAGATCTTGAGCGACCGATCCGGCAGAACAACTCAAAAGATAAAGAAGTATCGTTAATTTCTTCATGCTCGTTCCAAGTTCGAAGTACCATTTGTACAAATAAGAATCCCCTCCCTTACATGATTTCTTCTTCATATAGATAGATATAGGATCTATGGGGCAATTACTTAGAAGTACATTTTGTGCAACAGCCCTTCCTATCTGATAGAAAAGGATCCCATGATCCTGAACTGATCTTATCTGGGATCGAAAATGCCAAGTTTTTCTATGAAGAGCTGATCTAATTGTATTAGTTTCTATAATGGATTTCTTCTGTGTAATACTAATTGATAGGGCCTCATTGATAAGTGCTACAAGATCTCGTGCATTGGAACCCATGGTTATGGACCCGAATCCAGTAGTATGGAACATCTTCTTTTCCAAGTGAAATCCCCTAGTATATGAAAGAATGAAAAAGTGCTTTCGTTGTTGTGGAAGAAGAAGCCTTCGTATCTTAATGCATGTATTTAATTTATTCGGAGCTATTAGAGCGGG